AATGATGAGCCTGATTAAAGGACTATCGTGATAGGATAAAATATGTAGTCAAACTAAAAACTACCTTCATTACATCCAACAGAATTAAACTATCACCATCAAGCATCAAAAGCCGCCGTGCACCATACACCAAGATGTAATAAATAAATTTCAATACAGAAAAGTAAGCTAATTCAAGCTAATGGGTTCATACCCCGCAAATAGAGTATAAACTCTCTTCTCTGATGCCTAGAAACTCTACTAAAATCCTTTTATTAATCACTTTAATAGGAGGAGTGCTAGTATCTGTATCCTCCAACTCTTGATTAAGAGCATGAATAGGTTTAGAAATCAACTTAATATCATTTATCCCTCTGATATCTAATGTTAAAAACATATACAATACAGAAGCATCACTAAAATACTTTATTGTACAAGTTCTAGCCTCAGCAACATTACTCTTTATAGTAGTAATGAAAACGTTAACAGAAGACTTATTTACATTTGAAAGAAGCACATATACACCTATAATCATTTGTACCCCCCTCCTGCTAAAAAGTGGAGCTGCCCCCCTCCACTGATGATTCCCAGGAGTAATAGAGGGATTAAGATGAGAAAATTGTGCACTGCTAATAACAGTACAAAAAGCGGCCCCATTGATATTAATATCATACCTGATTGAAATCAATGCCTTTACATTAAGAATTATTTTGTTATCAACATTTGTAGGATCAATTGGAGGATTAAATCAAACCTCCATACGAAAAATCCTAACCTATTCCTCTATCAACCATACTGGGTGAATATTAATTGCATTAACTACAAGAGAAAATTTGTGAATAATATACTTCACAATTTATTCAACACTAACTTTAACAGTAGTATCAGCTATTAAGCTGTCCGGAACATCTTTTATTAATCAAATCATATTAACAAATAAAGAAGCCACACTAATAAAATTCATAATATTTACATCCCTACTATCCTTAGGGGGACTACCTCCATTTCTAGGATTTCTACCTAAATGAATTGTTATTCAAGCTATAATCACAAACAATATGGCCCCACTAGCAGCAATTGTAGTAGTAACATCACTAATTACCCTGTATTACTATTTAAAAATCTCCTACTCAAGATTCATAATTTTAAATGTAGAACCAAAGTGAAATTTAAAATCCCACAAAAATGAAACAACAAAAAACATAATAGCAGTAATATTATCATCAATTTCCCTAACAGGGATAGCAATTTGTACAGTTATCACTAACATTAATTAAATGAAGGCCTTAAGTTAAAAGCAAACTAATAACCTTCAAAGCTATAAATAAAGGGCTTCCTTTAGGCCTTGGTAAGTTTTAACTCACCCCTACAGAATTGCATTCTATAATCACACAGTGAATACAAGGCCTCATAATAATGAAGTCCCATAGTGGAAGAGCAACGTAAATGCTCCTAAATAGATTTACAGCCTATCACCTACTTATTAATCTCAGCCACCCCACTAATTTTCACCCGATGATTCTTCTCAACTAATCACAAAGATATTGGAACTTTATATTTTGTATTTGGAGCTTGATCAGGAATAGTTGGAACATCCCTAAGCATACTTATCCGAACGGAGCTAGGGCAACCTGGATCTTTAATTGGAGATGATCAAATCTACAACGTCATCGTCACAGCTCATGCCTTTGTTATAATTTTCTTCATAGTTATACCGATTATAATTGGTGGCTTTGGAAATTGATTAGTTCCCCTAATACTAGGAGCACCAGACATGGCATTTCCACGAATAAACAACATAAGATTCTGACTACTTCCACCATCCTTAACACTACTACTTACTAGTAGAACCGTAGAAAGCGGTGTAGGAACAGGATGAACTGTTTACCCGCCTCTTGCAAGAGGAATTGCCCATGCCGGAGCATCTGTAGATCTAGCAATCTTTTCATTACATTTAGCAGGAGTATCTTCCATCCTAGGTGCAGTAAATTTTATTACAACAACAATTAACATAAAACCCAAGAGAATAAAACCTGAACGAATCCCACTATTTGTATGATCAATTGCTATTACTGCCTTATTATTGCTTCTATCTCTGCCAGTGTTAGCAGGAGCAATTACAATACTATTAACAGATCGTAATCTAAATACATCATTTTTTGATCCAGCAGGAGGGGGTGATCCAATCTTATACCAACATTTATTTTGATTTTTCGGACACCCTGAAGTTTATATTCTCATCTTACCAGGATTTGGTATAATTTCCCACATCATCTGTCACGAAAGAGGTAAAAAGGAAGCATTTGGAAATTTAGGAATAATCTTCGCTATGTTAGCAATTGGATTATTAGGATTTGTAGTATGAGCACACCATATATTCACTGTAGGAATGGATGTTGACACACGAGCATACTTTACATCAGCGACAATAATTATTGCAGTACCAACAGGAATCAAAATCTTTAGCTGACTCGCAACAATGTATGGAACCCGAATAACATACAGAGCAGCCTGCTTATGGGCTCTAGGGTTTGTATTCCTATTTACAATAGGAGGTCTTACAGGAGTAGTGTTAGCAAACTCATCAATTGACATTGTACTACATGATACTTATTATGTAGTAGCACACTTTCATTATGTATTATCAATAGGTGCAGTGTTTGCTATTATAGGAGGATTTGTCCAATGATTTCCACTATTTACTGGCTTAACAATAAACCCAAAATGATTAAAGGCCCAATTTGCTGTTATATTTGTAGGAGTAAACCTAACATTCTTTCCTCAACATTTTCTAGGACTAGCAGGTATACCACGACGATACTCAGACTATCCAGATGCATATACCACATGAAATATTATTTCATCAATAGGATCAACAATCTCTTTAGTGAGAGTAATGATATTCTTATTCATCATATGAGAAAGAATTACATCAAGCCGGCCAATTCTATTCCCTACTCATACAAGAAATTCAGTAGAATGATTACAAAACTTCCCACCGGCAGAGCACAGATACTCAGAACTACCAACTATTTCAATAACTAACTAATTATAACGACCTCTAACGTGGCAGATAAGTGCGGTGGATTTAAGCTCCATAAATAAAGTCATTAAACTTTCATTAGAATAATGACAACATGATTAAATTTAACACTACAAGATAGTGCATCACCCGTCATAGAACAATTAATCTTCTTTCATGACCACGCACTAATAATTATATTAATAATTATTACAACAGTATTTTACACAATAATCAGAATCATCCAAAATAAACAAACCAGACGATTTATTCTAGAAGGACAAATAATTGAAACCGTATGAACAATTGCACCAGCAATTATCCTAGTATTCATTGCAATCCCATCATTACGACTGCTATATTTAATAGATGAAATCCACAATCCAGCAATAACATTAAAAACTGTAGGTCATCAATGATATTGAAGTTATGAATATTCAGACTTCACAAAGCTTGAGTTTGATTCATATATAGTACAACAAGAAGACCAATCAACCAATACATTTCGACTATTAGATACAGATAACCGAGTAGTGTTACCGATAAACTCACCAATTCGAATGATTGTAACAGCAGCAGACGTTCTACATTCATGGGCAGTCCCAAGACTGGGTGTAAAAACAGATGCCACACCTGGACGACTTAACCAAATAAGTTTCTCAATCAATCGGCCAGGCCTATTATACGGACAATGCTCAGAAATCTGCGGAGCAAATCATAGATTTATACCAATCGTCATTGAAAGTGTATCAACAAATCAATTTATCAACTGAGTATCAAAGATAAGAGAATCATCAGATGACTGAAAGCAAGTAATGGTCTCTTAAACCAGTTTATGATATCCCAGCAAATATCTCTGATGACCAAAGGGTTAGTTAATTACATAACATCAGAATGTCAAACTGAAATAATCATAAAGATATCCTTTTATACCACAAATAATACCTATAGAATGAACCCTCCTGTACCTTACATTTTTAATAACCTTCCTAATATTTAACATCATAAACTATTTCACTCAATCACCAAACAAAAAAACAAAAACAAAAGAATCTATTAATATCCACAAAACAAGCTGAAAATGATAAGAAATTTATTCTCGATCTTTGACCCAACAACAGAAATTAATAACTTACCGTTAAACTGAACAAGAACAACTATTGGAATCCTATTAATCCCAACAAGAATTTGATTAATCCCCTCACGAAATAGTATAATAGTAAACCTATTAATAAATAAGCTACATCAGGAGATAAAAACAATCTTAAGAAAAGGAAACGAAAATAAAGGAAATTCATTTATCTTAACATCCCTATTCCTTATAATCCTAATAAATAATTTCCTAGGGCTATTCCCATACATCTTTACTAGAACAAGACATTTAACACTTACACTCACGCTTGCCCTACCAATATGAATAAGCTTTATATTATTTGGATGAATTAAAAATACTAATCACATATTTGAACACCTAGTACCACAAGGAACACCTACTATATTAATACCCTTTATAGTACTAATTGAAACAATTAGCAATCTAATCCGACCTGGAACCTTAGCAGTACGTTTAACCGCAAATATAATTGCAGGACATTTACTACTAACTTTATTAGGAAATAATGGGCCATCCATAAGAAGCACTTTATTAATAGTACTAATTACCACACAAATCCTCCTACTAATCCTAGAAGCAGCTGTAGCTGTTATCCAGTCATATGTATTTGCAATCTTAAGAACACTATATTCTAGAGAAGTAAATTAATGTCAATACACGAAAATCATCCATTTCATATAGTAAATAAAAGACCATGACCTCTTACAGGAGCTATCGGAGCAATAGTAACTCTAATAGGATTAATTAAATGATTCCACCAATACGATAACAGACTACTAACAATTGGAACAATCATTACTGTTCTAACTATAATCCAATGATGACGAGATGTAACTCGGGAAGGTACCTATCAAGGATTACATACAAAAATAGTAACAAAAGGCCTACGATGAGGGATAATCCTATTTATCGTATCAGAAGTCCTATTCTTTGTATCATTCTTTTGAGCATTCTTCCACTCAAGACTATCCCCAACAATTGAATTAGGATCAACTTGACCGCCAACAGGAATTCAACCATTTAACCCAATACAAGTACCTCTTCTAAATACAGCAATCCTCCTTGCATCAGGAGTAACTGTAACATGAGCACACCATGGATTATTAGAAAATAATGCCACTCAAGCAACTCAAGGATTATTCTTCACCGTTCTATTAGGATTATATTTTACTGCACTTCAAGCATATGAATATATTGAAGCACCATTCACAATTGCAGACTCAGCATATGGATCAACATTTTTTGTAGCAACAGGATTCCATGGACTACATGTAATTATTGGAACAACTTTTTTAACTACATGTCTCCTACGACACTCAACATTACACTTTTCATCAAACCACCACTTCGGGTTTGAAGCAGCAGCGTGGTATTGACACTTTGTAGACGTAGTTTGATTATTCCTATATATCTCAATCTACTGATGAGGAAGATAAAATAATATTTATCTAATACAAGAAAGTATACTTGACTTCCAATCAAGAAATTTGTGAAAACAAGATAAATAATAATAATAATTACAACAGCTGCAATAGTAACTCTAATCCTATCAGTAACCATCATAATTCTAGCAACCTTGATCTCAAAAAAAATTAATGAAGACCGAGAAAAAAGATCTCCATTTGAATGTGGATTTGACCCAAAAAACTCAGCACGCTTGCCCTTCTCATCACGATTCTTCTTAATCGCAGTAATTTTCATGATCTTTGACGTAGAAATTGCCCTACTACTACCAATACCAATTACTATATTAACATCAAATATAAAATCATGAATAATAATTAGAACAGCATTCCTACTCATCCTAATTATCGGATTATATCACGAGTGAAACCAAGGATCCTTAGAATGAAGAAATTAGTGAGGGGATTATAGTTAATAATAACATTTGAGTTGCATTCAAAAAGTACTACCTTCAAACTAGTTAATCTCAACAAAGTACAAGCGATGAAGCAAATATTGCAATCAGTTTCGACCTGATCTTAGATAAAACATAATTTATCCCCGCTTTATAATAATTTAACTGAAACCAAAAAGAGGTATATTATTGTTAATAATAAAATTGAATATAAATTCCTGTTAAGGAAGTGACAGTAAAAGTGAATGCTGCTAACTTATCACTATAGCGGTTAAAATCCGTTTACACTTCTACATTTATATAGTTTAGAATAAACATTACATTTTCACTGTAAAGACAAAGGAATCCTTTTATAAATACTTAAAGATAATAAATACCTCATCAACATCTTCAGTGTTGCGCTCTAAATATAAGCTATTCAAGTAAAATACAAGAACAAATAATAAAATAAACACCCACATAACAAAAACTCCTAAAAATACCTTCAAATTATTATACTGAAATCATTGATTAACCCTACCTAAATTAAAAAGAACTCAATACAGACCTTGACCACCAAAAAACTCTATTCAACCAGAATCAAAAACCCTTGTCGACTTATAACCAACTTCCAAGGGTCTAAAAGAAACACCATAAGTAGAAAAAAAAGGCATAAATCATATTAAACCAGAAAATGAAGAAATATTATACAAATATATAGAAAACAACTTGTCACCAAAAACAAACCCAGCAATTTCATACCCTAATCAGCCTCCCAAAAATACCACAAACAAAGTGAGAAACCTCAAATAATAAGGTAAACAAATCACAGAAGGAGTAGGGCAAATTAATCACATAAGAGACCCACCACCAAAAATAGACATAACCAACAACCCAATTATACCAACCATTATATTATAATTAGACTCAATTATAGAGTAAGAAGGAATAAAATTAAAATCACCACACAAAACAAAATAAAACAAACGAAAGGAATAACAAACAGTTAAACCTGTGGACACAAATAATAAAAAGAAACCAAAAATATTTAAATAACTCATAGAAAACATCTCCAAAATAAAATCCTTAGAATAAAATCCAGCTAAAAAAGGCATACCACAAAGAGCAAAATTAGAAACCATTAAACTAGAAGAAGTAAAAGGCATATAAATAGACAAACCCCCCATGAAACGAATATCTTGAGAATCCCCCATAGAATGAATTACACCACCAGCACATATAAACAACAGAGCCTTAAATAAAGCATGAGTTAGCAAATGAAAAAAAGCCAAGCCAGAAAGACCAATAGAAATAGTTATAATCATAAGCCCTAATTGTCTAAGAGTAGACAAAGCAATAATCCTCCTTAGATCAAACTCAAAATTAGCCCCAAGACCCGCTATAAATATAGTCAAACCCGAAACTAATAACAAAAACACATTTAATCAATAATTAAAAGAAGGACTAAAACGAATAAGAAGATACACTCCCGCAGTAACTAAAGTAGAAGAGTGTACTAAAGCAGATACAGGTGTTGGAGCAGCCATAGCCGCGGGTAATCATGAAGAAAAAGGAATTTGAGCACTCCTAGTCATAGCAGCTAAAACAACAAGGAAAGAAATCAATTCTATTTCAAAAGAATTTGATAAAAACTCCAAATAATAAATAAAACTCCAACTACCAAAATTAATTATCCAAGCAATAACCATTAACAAAGCAACATCACCAACCCGATTAGACAAAACAGTTAACATACCAGCACCATAAGACTTAACATTTTGATAATAAATAACCAACAAATAAGAAACCAACCCCAACCCATCTCAACCTAACAAAATACTAATAATATTAGGACTAATAATTAAAAACATTATAGAAACAACAAATATCAAAACCAACAAAATAAACCGAACGATATTCAAATCACCAAACATATAATCGTCTCTATAAAGAATAACTAAAGAAGAAATAATAAAAACAAACCCTATAAATAATAAAGACATCCAATCAAATAAAAAAGTCATAATAATAGATCTACCATTTAACGTAACAATATTTCAATCAACAAAATAAATTAAATCATTTATAATAAAATATGAACCTAAAACACAACAGACCCAGCCTAAAAAAAATAAAAAAACAAATCTAACAAAACAAAGAGACATATACATAAATCTAAAATATACAAATATATCATCGGCACCACAAACCAACATTTTCCTATTAAACTATTTAGATTTTATTAAACCCAAAAAATAGTAACATCCACCTTCAAAATAATTAAATTTAATGGAAACCAGTGTAAAAACAATAATAAAAATTCACGAACATAACCTAAAGAACAAGAATAAACCCCAGAATAAATAGACCCATGTTGACTATAAGAATATAGATAAAGAGTGTAAGCAGCACTAAAAAAAGATAAAAAAATCAAAACAAATATAAGACATCAAGATCAAGAAACCAAACTACTCAATAAACCAATCTCCCCCAAAAGATTAAGTGAAGGGGGAGCCGCCATATTACAAGATCTCAATAAAAATCATCACATCGCCATTCTAGGTATCAAGTTAATTAAACCTTTATTAACCAAAAGACTCCGTCTACTAAACCGTTCATAAGAAATATTAGAAAGACAAAAAAGACCAGAAGAACACAAACCATGAGCTACTATTAAAGCAAAAGATCTACAAACCCCTCAATAATTTAAAGTCATAATACCCCCAATAACTATACTCATATGTGCCACAGAAGAATAAGCAATTAATGACTTTAAATCAGTTTGTCGTATACAAAACAAACTAACAAAAAGACCTCCAACCAAACTCAAAGCAACTCAAACAACACCAAATTTAAATCCAAATTTAAATAAAACAGGGAAAATACGAAGAAGGCCATAACCCCCTAACTTCAATAAAACTCCAGCTAAAATTATTGAACCAGATACAGGAGCCTCAACATGAGCCCTAGGAAGTCATAAATGTACTATGAATATAGGCATCTTAACTAAAAAAGCAAAAACCATACAAAAATAAAATAAACTACCAACCAAATCCCCTCTACCACTTAATAAAAATAAACATAAAGAACCTAAAGAACTATAAATATACAAAATACCAACCAATAAAGGAAGAGACGCCAACAATGTATAAAACAATAAATAAATCCCAGCTTGAACACGCTCAGGTTGATACCCCCAACCTAAAATCAAAAACAAAGTGGGAATTAATCTACTCTCAAAAAAAATATAAAACGAAAGCAAATTAACTCTTCTAAATGTACAATACAACAAAACAGTAAGAGCAATAACAACAAAAAGAAAAAAACCAGAAAAATATATTAAACGAAAAATAGACTCTCTGGCCAAAACCATAAGAACACAAATCCATAAACTAAGAAGAATAAGACCGTAAGAAATTAAATCACAACCAAAAATATAACTCAACCCCCCTCAACAAAAAAAATAAGGAAAGAAAAATAAATAAATAAAAGAAATAAAAAACATTATAGAACAAACTAATCACCAAACCCCAGAAAAAAGACACAAGGGGGTCAAAAAAATCAAAAAACAAAGAAACTTTAACATTGAAGAATTCTATAAGATTGAAAATAATCATTACCATGACTACGAATTATAGAAACCAAAATAGATAAACCCAATGAGCCCTCACAAACAGAAAAAACTAAAAAATAAACAACGAAAAATAGACTGTAATTAAACCTACACAAATAAAAATAAATAGAAAAATAAAGAATTAGCACAACAAACTCCAGTCTCAACAAAGTAATCAACAAATGCTTACGACTAGAGGAAAAAGCTCAAATACCACAAAAATAGGAAATAAAAAAATATAATCACATTGGCATTAAATAAGTTTTAATAATTTAATAAAAATATTGGTCTTGTAAATCAAAAATAAGGAACAACCTTTTAAAACTTCAGAGGAAAGATGTTAATACCATTTCATTAGTCCCCAAAACTAATATTTTAAATAAAATACCCCCTGATATAATAAAACTATTTATATCTACAAGAACACTAACAAGATTAATACTCACACAAATAAAACATCCCATGGCTATGGGACTAATATTATTAATACAAACCGTTATAGTATGTTTAATCAGAGGAACAATATATAAAAGTTTTTGATTTTCATACATTCTATTTATAATCATAATTGGAGGAATATTAGTACTATTTATATACATAACAAGCCTGGCATCAAACGAAATATTCTCCCCCTCAAATAAAATATTAATAACCTCATCAATTTCCCTACCCATCATTATATATTTAATACCAACCAGAACAAACAATAAAGAAATAAATACACACAACACAATAATAGAAAATGAAATTACAACCATAACAACTGTTATATATAACCAAATAATAGGAATAATAACAATAGTATTAGTAATCTACATACTATTAACACTAATTGTAGTAGTAAACATTATTAATGTATCAGAGGGACCTTTGCGACACACAAGATAATGAATAAACCCACACGAAGCAAACACCCTCTATTTAAAATTGCAAATGATGCCTTAGTAGACCTACCAACACCATCATCAATTAGAGGATGATGAAACTTTGGATCCCTATTAGGTATTTGTTTAGTAATACAAATTATAACTGGATTATTCCTGGCCATACATTACTGCCCAAATATCGACACCGCTTTCAGAAGAGTAAGCCACATTTGCCGAGACGTAAACTATGGTTGACTATTACGAACTCTACATGCAAATGGGGGATCTTTATTCTTCATTTGCATCTACTTACACACAGGACGAAACATATACTATGGATCATACAACTTCATACATACTTGATCCGTAGGAGTAGTAATTATATTCTTAACTATAGCAACAGCATTTATAGGATATGTTCTACCATGAGGACAAATATCATTTTGAGGTGCAACAGTGATCACAAACCTCTTATCAGCAATTCCTTATGTGGGAAAGGAAGTAGTACAATGAATATGGGGAGGATTCGCAGTAGACAATGCTACACTCACACGATTCTTTGCATTACATTTTTTAATACCATTTGTAATCGCAGCAATAGTATTAATCCACTTACTATTCCTTCACCAAACAGGATCAAACAACCCCTTAGGATTAAATAAAAATACAGACAAAATCCCATTTCATCCTTATTTTACAGTAAAGGACGTTATAGGATTTGCACTAGCTATTATAATATTAACTATATTAACTCTAAAAGAACCATACATCTTAAGAGACCCTGACAACTTCACACCAGCAAATCCTTTAGTAACACCTGTACACATTCAACCAGAATGATACTTCCTATTTGCATACGCAATCCTACGATCAATCCCCAATAAACTAGGAGGAGTAATTGCCCTAATTATATCAATCGCAATCCTATTTATCATACCAACAAATAAATCCAAATTCCGAGGAACACAATTTTATCCAATCAACCAAATCATATTCTGAACAATAACAAATACCGTAATCCTATTAACATGAATTGGGGCCCGACCAGTAGAAGACCCTTACATCCTAACAGGACAAATCCTAACAACCCTATACTTCATATACTACATAATAAGCCCGATAATAACAAAAATATGAGACAAAATAACAGAATAAAAGTTAAAAAGCTACAGAAACAAGCCTAATGTCTTGAAAACATTATGAAAGAAGTTCAAATCTTCTGTTAACTTATATTACTCAAATTAATACACTATAAAAAAGAAAAAATAAAACACTTAACACCAATAAAAAACAAAAGATAATTTAACGAAAGAGGTAAAAATCTTTTCCAAGCTAAATACATCAATTTATCATAACGAAAACGAGGCATAGTACCACGAACCCAAATAAATATAAAAGAAATAAAAGCAAGCTTAATATAAAAAAAGAATGAATAAAGGTCACTACCCAAAAAAATAATACAAAATAAAAGTCTTATAAAAAGAATACTTGCATATTCAGCCAAAAAGATCAAAGCAAACCCCCCTCTACCATACTCAACATTAAATCCTGAAACAAGCTCAGATTCACCTTCAGCAAAATCAAAAGGTGTACGATTAGTTTCAGCTAAACAAGAAATAAATCAAACAAATGACAAAGGAAGAGAAATAAAAACTAATCACAAATAAACTTGAAAAAAATAAAAATAGGCCAAATTATAATTACAAACTAAAACAACAAAAGAAAGCAAAATAAAAGCCAATCTTACCTCATATGAAATAGTTTGAGCCAAAGCACGAAGCCCTCCTAATAAAGAGTAACTAGAATTAGAGGACCACCCAGCAATTATAACAGTATACACCCCTAATCTAGTACAAGCTAAAAAAAACAATAACCCCAATTCAAATGAAATAAATCCACTCAAATAAGGAACCAATAACCAAACTAACAAAGAAAGAAAAAAACCAAAAACAGGAGAATAATAATAAATCAAATAGTTAGAAACAATAGGAAAATACTGTTCCCTAGAAAATAATTTAATAGCATCTCTAAAAGGCTGAAAAATACCAACAAATCCAACCCTATTAGGACCCCTACGAATATGAATATATCCTAAAACCCTACGCTCCAACAAAGTAAGAAAAGCTACACCAACTATAACAAAAACTATTAACAACAAAAAAACAACAATAATAAAAAAAAGATCAAACATATACTACTTGTAAACAATAACTTCACATTTATAGATTCTAAATCTAACGCACTTATCTGCCAAAATAGTAAAAATTAACAAAATCCAATTTAAAACTGAAATTATTCCAAATACCCGGTCCTCTCGTACTAAGGTATAAAAAAAATCTATAGATAGAAACCAACCTGGCTCACGCCGGTTTGAACTCAGATCATGTAAGATTTTAAAGGTCGAACAGACCTAATCATTTCAGCTCCTGCACCAAAAATAAACCTTAATCCAACATCGAGGTCGCAAACCTCCCCGCCAATAAGAACTCTCAAGGAAGATAACGCTGTTATCCCTAAGGTAATTTAATCTTATAATCAAAATAAATGGATCAAAAAAAATATAAATAAATATACAAAATAAAGAGGAGTTAAATATTATTCCTCCCATCACCCCAACAAAACACCCACTCCCCACTCAATAAATACTTTAAAACAAACAATAAAAAATAAGAAAGATGTTAAACTCTATAGGGTCTTCTCGTCCCATAAAAACATTTAAGAATTTTAACTCAAAGACCAAATTCAATAAATCAATACTCCTAAGACAGTTTATGTCTCGTCAAGCCATTCATACCAGATCACAATTAAAGAACTAATGACTATGCTACCTTTGCACGGTCAAAATACCGCGGCCCTTCAACAAATAGTCAGTGGGCAGGCCATACTTCAAAAACTAACAAGAAAAGATGTTTTTGTTAAACAGGCGGACATAATATAACTTTGCCTAATTCCTAAAAAGCAATTAACAACAAACCTCTAACAACACAATAAATAAATTTACTAATTACACAATAATTACCATACAAACCAAAAATAACGCAAACATTTCAATAAACAACTTAAAATAGCATAAAATAAATAAATAAATAAATAAAATTTTAACATAATCAAATAGAAAATCACCATAAAATCCACAAAACTAAATTAATTAATAGCCTAATTATAAAAATAAAACAAGGAGCTAATCCCCCTCAATCTTAACATCAAATAAAAATAAATAGATCAACATCATAAATTAAACAAAATGCATGAATTAAATTCATTTCTTGAAAAACCAGAAACCACTAAAGACGAATAACATTTCACTTCCAACCACTTATTATTAATACTAGTGAAACAGTAACTAACATAAGTAACTAACTCCTTTAAAATCGGGAAATAAAAATAAATAATAAAATTCAATGAACCCTGATACACAAGGTACGACAAATAAGATCAACTTCCAAAAAAATATTAAACCCACAACCCCTCACGGTACAAATAAACTATAGCAAAAAAAATTAAATCAAAAAATACAACAACAAAATAATATTTTAATTAACAAATAAATAAATTACAAAAATAAAAACAAGACAATCAATATAATCAGACCATGTCGAATCGCACGACATAATAATTCAGCGTAAATGAAAACTCAACTAACAGATATGATCTGATATCAATCCAGCTACACCTTCCGGTACAACCACTTTGTTACGACTTATCTCATTATAATAAAACGAGAGCGACGGGCGATGTGTACATATCTCAGAACCAACTATCATAATAACAATCTACAAACTATTACAACTAAATCCAATTTCATACCAATATTAAAACCAACAATCCAAAAACAAATAACAATGTAATCCATCATTCCACTTAAAAACAAGCTGCACCTTGACCTGAAATACATCAAAATAAAGAAACCAGAAAATTAAAATAACCCCTAAAAAGATAATCAATAAACGGCGGTATACAAACCATATTCAATTAAGTAAGGTCCAACGTGGACTATCGATAACGAGACAGATTCCTCTAGAAGGAATGAGATACCGCCAAATTCTTTAAGTTTCAAGAACATAACTAATACTACTCGGGTAAAACCTTTAACATTCCAAAATAATAGGGTATCTAATCCTAGTTTAACAATAAAATTTCATAGCCTCCAAACTTAAATAAAGATAAACAAAAAAATAAAAATTTCACCTAAAAATCATCCAAATAAAACCAACCAAAATAAACAAATAACTACCTTTAATACCAAACCCATTCAAATGCTTCCAAGGTATAACCGCGGCTGCTGGCACAAAATTTAACCGAAACTAAAATGCATTACTAAATACAAGAATACTTGATCAACTAATAATAACTAATGAGAAATAAAATATTACACCTCTAGCCCATTTAGAGCCTTAAGGAAAAATCACGCACACACTTACATATAAAATAAACAAAAACTGAATGAACATAAGCAAGAATAAAACTTATATTATTGTTAAAGTAAATAAGCAATATGGAACAAATAAAATATAATCTA